TCTCTTTGAAAAGGAGTTTTGTACCATCTGCTAGAGCTTGAAGAATTCCTAAGGGACCGGCGTATTCAGGTCCAATACGTTGTTGTATCCCTGCAGATATTTCTCTTTCTAACCAAACAATCACGAGTACACCTATTGTGATTCCTAATACAAGAGTAAAAATAGGGACAAGCATCCATATGATTCCATAGACCTCTTTTAAGGATTCCAATCTGAAAAAAGAATTAATAGCTTGTAGTTCGGTTGTATCAATTATCATTTTAACGATCAACTTCTCCCATAATAATATCTATGCTACCCAGTATCGTCATAATATCAGCCAATTTCATTCTTTTAACTAACTGAGGAAGAATTTGCAAGTTGATAAAACCCGGTGGACGAATTTTCCATCTCCAAGGAAAAACACTCTGATCTCCTATCAGAAAAATTCCTAATTCCCCTTTTGGGGCTTCGACTCTCACATAAAGTTCTTGTTTCGACAATTCAAAAGTCGGAGAAGGTTTTTTACTAATAAATCGATATTCAAAATCATTCCATGCGGGATTTTTTACTTTATCAAAACGTCGGATTTCTAAATTCTCATAGGGTCCCCCTGGAATTCCTTCCAGAGCCTGTTGTATAATTTTTATGGATTCTGTCATTTCGCTGATTCGTACTAAATAACGAGCTAACGAATCCCCTTCTTTTTGCCATTGAACCTCCCAATCAAATTCGTCGTAACACTCATAATGATCAACTTTACGAAGATCCCATTGTATTCCGGAAGCTCGTAGCATTGGTCCTGATAAACCCCAATTTAGTGCTTCTTCTCCGCCAATAAAGCCTATGCCCTCAACTCGTTCTAAAAAAATAGGATTGCGTGTAATAAGCTTTTGATATTCAGTAACCCCTGTTAAAAAATAATCGCAAAAATCTAAACATTTATCTATCCAGCCATGAGGTAGATCGGCAGCTACTCCGCCAATACGAAAAAAATTATGCATCATTCGCATACCGGTAGCAGCCTCGAATAGATCATATATTAATTCTCTTTCTCGAAAAATATAGAAGAAAGGGGTCTGTGCGCCAATATCTGCCATAAAGGGACCAAGCCATAACAAATGGGAAGCTATACGACTCAACTCCAACATAATGACTCGAATATAGCTAGCTCTTTTAGGTACTTGAATATTGCCTAATTGTTCAGGTCCATTTACGGTTATTGCTTCTGTGAACATAGTAGCTAAATAATCCCAACGGGTTACATAGGGCAAATATTGTATAATTGTTCGATTTTCCGCAATTTTCTCCATCCCTCTGTGTAAATAACCCAATATGGGTTCACAGTCAATAACATCTTCACCATCTAAAGTAACGATGAGTCGAAGAACACCATGCATTGATGGGTGGTGAGGACCCATATTGACTATCATGAGGTCTTTTCTTGTAGCTGGTACAGTCATAAGTTTTTTACTGATTCATTCTTCCATGAATTGTTGAAAGTTAAAAGAAGTTGATCAAAATTTAAACGAATAGAATAAAGACTTAAAATAACATGACTCTTCCAATTAACGAGTTTTTATCTCTCGAATACTCAACTGACCAATTAATTCTTTATAACGTACTTTATTTTTTTTTGCCAAATAAGCCAACAACCGTTGACGTTTTCCCAAAATTTTTCGCAAACCTCTCTGAGATAAATAGTCTTTTTTGTGCGATTCCAAATGGGAAGTAAGTCTCCGTATTTTATTGGTAAAACGGAATACTTGAAATTCAACAGACCCCCTGTTTTCTTCTTCAGAAATAACTGAAATGGGTGTATTTTTTACCATAAAATATTCCCCCTTCCTCCTTTTATTAGGCAAATATGGATTTTACTGATGAGTAATAATAATGATATTCATTTTAATGTGGTATATATAATAATTTGAATTTCTTTATGGACTCCCAATTTGATCAATTCACATTAATCAATCCAGTTTTGAATTAACTTTGATTCAGATAGGAATCAAAAAAGGTGATCCATTTTTCCATTCAGAAAAGGACATAAATTAGACCTAAAATGAATAAGATTCTGTTAATTGATTTCTAGGTCTAATTGATACATTATTGGTTTTACTATCCATATTAGAATGAGATGCAAGACAGGTCATGTGTGAATCCTGTTTGCTTTCATATACCCTATAGAATAGAGCATATATACGAAAAATGTATTATCAACCACCTTTCAACCGTGGATACATATGTATCCTTAACATACTGAAATGACTGCCATTATTGGTATCAAACCAATAGCGATTCATACAAGCTAAATCTTCTAATCGATAATTAGGCCAAAGAAAAAACTTTAATTTAATTAATTCATTTTTATCTTTATCAAGATCTTTCTTTTTGTCCAAAAATTGACTGCAGTTGTTCTTGGTGCAAAATGCTGAATTTCTCTCAACATCATTCCTATTTTTTGAATTGAAACAAATTAGAATTCTCAACTCTCTACGGCGTCTGGGCGATAAAATATTTTCAGGGACAAGCAAATCAAAATAATTCTTATCAACATATGTTTGTTCTTGGTCTCTTTGATTAGTTTGGTGTTTACTCTTATGAACCAACGAAATACCTAAGGTTTGATACATAATAAATTGTCCATCATTTTTTACAGACAGGCGGTGGGGTTCGATAACCAATACTCCCCTTTTGATCAATTCTGCAAGACTTAAATTTTTCTGAATCAGCATTATATCCAAACTTATTTCTCTTCTTTGAATCGAGGATATAGTAATTTTTCTTGGATTTATTAGTCTAAGCAGGAGACAATATATTTTGACATTATTGATCATTCTTTGATTTAAAACATCACTCCATCTCAATTGAAAAAGTAAATAAGGTTTCAGGAAGAAATCTAGTTCTGCTTCCGTCTTGCTTTTGTATTGTTTTTTCTTTTGACCCCCTTTTCTTTTTATCTTTGATATTCCATAATCCTCTTCACTATCTTTTTCTTGGTTTGTTGAAGAAATGGATCCATGATTCCCTTGTTTTTGTGCATCTGATTTAAGATCTCCTCGGCCTGCAGCGGGTTCTTTTTCTTTTTGATTTCGATTTTGATTTTTTATTTGTTTATTCGATGGTATAACACATTCCCCCTTTTGTTTTCCATCAATGTTTTTATTTTCACTAATAACATTTTCATTTAGATTTAAATTGAAAAGAAGTACTTTGCTTGGTATAACCCACGGTTTCATTTTATATAGATTATAAAGGAGTACGAATTCTGGAAAGAACCAAAGTTCCAAACTCGAAATGGGACGATTTAGTATTTCTTCATTCATTCCCATCCAATCCAAAAAAACCTTTTTTGGACTTGGGGCATTTTGGGGGGCATTTTGGGGGGGATTTGGGGGGGGATTTTGCGAAAACGTAAGATAAAAAAGGTCCTTTTTATCAATTTTATCAATTATTTGATAATTATTAGTACCAATCTTAGTATTTTGATTATTCTTGGTACCGATCTTGACCCAGGTCTCAATATCGACTTTTTTTCTAAGAGAAAAATTGATAATTTTCCAATTCAAATATTTTCTATCGGGTTTTTTTTCCATATATCTAATATCGCCCTTTCCTAGATAATGACTGATAGGGAGACTCTCCACCATTTCAAAAGGATTGTGTGTATATGTGTTGGAATTATAAAAAAAGTCTTGGTTCTTATTTACTTGTACTTGAAAGGGTGATTCAGAAATAGATAAATCCCCCTTATTTTCATAATTAATAGATTTATATGAAAAAAGATCATATCTAGAGTTTTTTTGAAAATTCTCTTTTTGATTCACTAATGAATATACTTCAGAATCCTTCTGTTTTTTGTAATGAATTAATTGATCCTTTTCATATGAATTCCATTTGAAATTTTGATTTTGAGCTATACGATGTTGATTCACTTTATTTCTCCATTTTTCTGATATTAATTTAGACCATCTAATTGGGGATAAATCATATTGATAATGTCCTTTTAACCAATTTTTCCATTGATTCATTCCATAATTTGGAAGTTTCTTAAGACTTAATTCAGAATGAATTATTCCTTGTCTTTCAAAAGAATGCTTTATTTCAGTCTTAAGAAAAAAAGACGTTCGGGGGTAGTGACAAATCGATCTTAATTTATACAAATTAATAACTTGAGTTTGTGATAATTTGTAAAATACATATGCTTGTGACAAGTAGGATAAGTCACAAAAAATATGTGAATTTGTCTTATTGCTAATAGTATCAATTGAGTTTTTTATAGTCGAAATAAAGTAAATTGTATTTTTTTTTTTTTTATTAATTCTTTCTTGATTTGCCTTATTAATGGATTTCTCCATAATTTTTTTTATTGATTCAATAAAAAGTTGTGTATTAGGTTTGAAAATATTAATAATAAATAAAAAAATATCTATGGATATCCTTTCAACGAAAATTTTTATAAAAGAATCTAATTTAGAGACTAATTGGGCATTTCTTCTTTTTACTATTTGCCAAATATTTTTTGGTAATTTGAATCTTTTAGTATTATAACTTCTTTTGTTAGGACTAATATATATTCCGGTGGTTGGGGTTATTTTTTTTTTCTCTTTTATAATTCTTTCTATTTGATTTTTGATTGTGCTTGTTCTATCAATCATATCCTTCTTTTTTTTTTCTGTCAGTGAAAAATTTGTCCAATTCGGAGATTGAATTTGACTAAAGGATTCATGAATTAGCTGATTGTTGATTAAAGAATCTTTTTCGTTTTTAGTTTCATTCGATTCATATACTTCTCTTAATCTAAATAATATAATTGGATTCAATTTTGAAATTTTTTTTATTATTCTTTTTATAAATAAAAAACTTTCGATAATCCATTTTTTTGTTTCTTTTGAAACTGTTAGAAGTAATTTTGTTTTTCCCTTTAAAACCTTTAGAACTCGAAAATATGCCCTTTTGAATTTTACAATTTTTGTTTCCAGTTCCTTAAAAATGGGCTCAAAAAAGAAAGATTGTTTTCT